TACAACTTCAGATATTTAAGGACTATTTGTCTGTTCTGCTCTAGATCAAACAGAGTAATTGATGTCCCGCTGGTACTACGGGTGGATAAAAAAATAAACGACAAATTAAGAATTCATTGAGATTCAAAAAAGTTTTCTTTTAGATGAGCTAAGAACCGATAGAATGAACTAAAAAGTTCTGCATCATGAACTTTGTATCGCGCATACATCAATCACTTACTTAGATGGGCCTCAGAAAGTCATATAATGTATGAGGAAATGAAGAAATAGAAAAAGATATGAGAGAGGATCCGATTCTATTTGTACTGGATCTGAGATGAATCTTATCTATTTTCATCTTTTAACTTCCCGAAACTCTAACTTTTTTTAGTTTTGGGCACTTCAACTAATTTTGAAATATGTATGAAGTATTAATATTCATTTTACATGAGAAGAGACACAATATGAACAAATAAATAAAAAAGAAAAAATATATAATCAATTTCGAAAAAAACTATCTACCCATCTATCTATAAAATAAATGGGGTAGATCACATGATAACTAGATAAATAACTTACGTATATGTCATGATCTCGACATATGTATATCGATCCATATTGGTTAATTTATAGACATAGATACTCATCAAAAAATTCATCATGTGCCAGGAACCAGATTTGAACTGGTGACACGAGGATTTTCAGTCCTCTGCTCTACCAACTGAGCTATCCCGACCATTCCCCTTTCTGGTGCATCATCTCCTCATTTTACTAGATAACTGGGGTTTATGTCAATTAAAATTAAAAAAGGACGAAAAGTATTATAAAGTCTTATCTAGGTACCGGAATTTCTTGGGTCTTCAAAAAGAGGGACTTTGTCTATAAGTTTTAGTACGAGTAATGCTATGGATTGTGAATCACTCAAATGAGTACTACTTATTCATTATTCAAAGATATTTATTTGTACGTATCTAATATATATTACAAGTCTTTTGATATGAGAAAACCTTTTACGTCCGGATCGATCCATTTCATTTTCATTTGGAAAAGAGAAAAAAAGAGAACCATCTAATGAAAAAAAGATAACTAGTTAGGGAGTGAAATAAGCTTTTGGGGATAGAGGGACTTGAACCCTCACGATTTTTAAAGTCGACGGATTTTCTTCTTATTATAAATTTCATTGTTGTCAGTATTGACATGTAGAACTGGACTCTCTCTTCATTCTCGTCCGATTAATCAGTTCTTCAAAAAATCTATCAGACTATGGAGTGAATGGTTTGATGAATGAATATTTGATTCTTTTTTCAACTTGGAATCGATTCACAATCACAAGAATTCTTCGATTTTTTTCTCATATAAATTTTTTCATTTCATAAATATATAAAAATGAGAAAAAAAAAATACCGATTCAGGTTGTTATTAATTATTTGATATAGTTGAGTACGTATATGCTTCACCCTTTTTTTTTGGATTGGAATTTTGATGGAAGAATTCTGATAACAACACAGCACAGTCAACCCCATTTGTTAGAACAGCTTCCTTTGAGTCTCTGCACCTATCCTTTTTTTCTTGCTTTCTGAACCTTTTCTTTTGAAAAGAAAAAAGGAGTTGGCTCAGGATTGCCCATTTTTTTAATTCCAGGGTTTCTCTGAATTTGAAAATTTGCACTTAGTAGGTTTCCATACTAAGGCTCAAGCCAATTAAGTCCGTAGCGTCTACCGATTTCGCCATATCCCCTTTTAGTTTATTTAAGATTAAGATTAGGATCTCAGTGTGATGTCCTTCCCCTTTAATTTGTTCATTTATGCCAGAACCATCGAATTCCTTAGATTTGCTATGGATTACTATACCGAAGGGTGTTTCCTCCTATTTTATTTTTTGTCTATCTTCTTTCATCTCTATCGGAAGCCTATATTTGTGATCGGTCTAATCAGAAATGATTCTATCATTTCTGTAGCTGCAATTCAATATGGATGGATATATACCATATATATGGTCCTCTTCTTTCATTTTACCATGCAATTTGTAATACTCAAAGGGTCGATTCTTTGTTTTTCATCTTAGTCTCTGAATAAAAGCATAAGAATATCTTATTATGTTATTATAATTAGGATTAGGTTTTCTTAGGACAAACTTCTATAACTAAAATAGAAAATTTTAATTCTATTTATTTTAATTATATTAGTATTTTTTTATATTAATATTTTTATTATATTAATAATGAAATTTTTTTTCAAATTGAAATTGAATTTCAATAGAATCTAATTGTTCTAGACGAAAAATATTCTATTTATATATATATAAATTATAAAAATGAAAAAGATAAAAATAAACTAAATTCAATATTTATTTGAAATTCATATTCGAAAAGATGAAAAAAAAAAAGAATAGTTAATAGCTAAGCCTAAACTAAGATATAGTTTATTTATTGATTATTGAATTCTTATACATGTAGAATTTCTGTGAGCCCGCTTAGCTCAGAGGTTAGAGCATCGCATTTGTAATGCGATGGTCATCGGTTCGACTCCGATAGCCGGCTTTTTTCTATTTTTATTTATTTGTTCGATTTTTTTATTTTACATGATGGATAATTTTTTTAAATCAAAAAACAAAGAATAAGGGCGCCTTTTCCCTTTTTAAAAAAGTTAAAAAGTTACCAACCTATTATGTCGTAGAAATTTCCAACTATGAAAAAAGGAAAAGAAAGAGTCTTTTTCCTGATTTGTTCTGCCGAGCTTTACCCCTTTTTTTTTACTTACATTTTTAAATTTTAATACAAAAAAATATATAATACAAAACTGGGTTCGTATATGATATTTATACACTTCATCTCATTATTTATTGTATTACAATAAATAATGAGATTTAACTTCATTTAGTTTTATTTAATTTAGTTTTATTTTGTAAAATGAAATATATATATATAAATTATTAAATTTAAATAAAGAAAATAAATTAAGGAGTCTTTATGTCGCGTTACCGAGGGCCTCGTTTCAAAAAAATACGTCGTCTAGGGGCTTTACCTGGACTAACTAATAAAAGGCCTAGAGCCGGAAGTGATCTTAGAAACCAACCGCGTCCCGGGAAAAGATCTCAATATCGTATTCGTCTAGAAGAAAAACAAAAATTACGTTTTCATTATGGTATTACTGAACGACAATTACTTAAATACGTTCGTATCGCCAGAAAAGCCAAAGGGTCAACAGGTCAGGTTTTACTACAATTACTTGAAATGCGTTTGGATAACATCCTTTTTCGCTTGGGTATGTCTCCAACTATTCCCGGAGCCCGCCAATTAGTTAACCATAGACATATTTTAGTTAATGGTCGTATAATAGATATACCAAGTTATCGTTGCAAACCCCAAGATACTATTATGGCGAGGGATGAACAAAAATCCAGAGCTCTAATTCAAAATTATCTGGATTCATCCCCCCGTGAGGAATTGCCCAAACATTTGACTCTTCACCCATTTCCTTATAAAGGATTAGTCAATCAAATAATAGATAGTAAGTGGGTGGGTTTGAAAATAAATGAATTGCTAGTGGTAGAATATTATTCCCGTCAGACTTAACCCTAAATAAAATACAACGAGTTCGGACAATTTGACCCCTTTCTTTCACCAAACTAAATTAACTTAAAGTTTCAAGTTAAAGTCAGGGGTTTAATCCGGATTTTTTCCCACTCATATATCCTACCCCGTCCCAGATTTTTCCTATTCATGTATCATAGATCGGCAGAAATATTTGAATTCCTTGTCCATTCTTTCTAGTATTTTAGGTACCGCTAGAAATAGAATATATCAAAATAAAAAAAAAAAGAAGGACCTAACTGTTAGGTTCTAATAATGGTATTTCTTGTTGTTTGATTTGTTACAGTTAGGGATGTTGACGAATTAGGTGAAAAGTACGGAAAGAGAGGGATTCGAACCCTCGGTAAACAAAAGCCTACATAGCAGTTCCAATGCTACGCCTTGAACCACTCGGCCATCTCTCCTACACAATACAAGAACGATTATGACTCAGAAACCGAAAAAATAGCGAGACATTACTATAATTCGTATTTCTATTAATATTTAATATTCTATTTTTGTTTGGTTTGGATAGGTACGACCAAATAGACCGGATTAAATCAATGAATTGGAACGAATCAACTGATTGATTGGTTTATGTTTTTTAGACCATGTATGATTAATGGATACTCTTCGACCATAGTATAGTTCTATTTCGATTTAGACTACAATTCCATAAAAATTATAAAATTCCTTTCTAGTTTTAAAGTTCTCACCAACAAATCCCTTATCTCATCGATCTATTACAAATTAATGAATCGTCCCATGGATATTTCTATTTAATTGTATAGTGTATACTTGCTATGGACACAACAAAAATAAACGGTTATTCTATTTCCATCATAGAATGATTATTCGATTCTTTTTCTTTTCCTCTTTGGATCCCCTTCCTTTTTAGATCATAATTCAATCAAAACTTTTTTTGACCTAATCGAAAAATTCCTTGATTCTTCCGCTTCAATGAAATAGGAATAGTTCCTATACTACTACATTTTCTTTTTATGAATTCGAATGGTATTCAACTATTTCTTATTGATTTTTGAAAAAGTAACAATTTTGGAATAAAAAAAAATATAAAATATTAAGTCATTAAGTATAAAGGTTCGTATCTTTATGTAAATTTCTTTTGTTTGGAAATGAATCTGTTTTTATGTTACTTCGTACTGTACAAATCCTTTGTTTGTGGAATCGTTTTCCCACAAGGGGAAATTATAGAATGGATTGATACCTATGCCGAGATCGCGGATAAATGGAAATTTTATTGATAAGACCTTTTCAATTGTGGCCAATATCTTATTACGAATAATTCCGACAACTTCAGGAGAAAAAGAGGCATTTACTTATTATAGAGATGGTGTGATTTGATTTTTTTTTTATTTAGTTAATTTGACGGCTCCTAGTTTTACGAGAAAGGCACACGATTCGGGATAGCAAAGAAAAAATATTCTTATTCTATATTTATAGAAATAAACCTACGCTTGTTGAAGGTGAAGTTTAGAAATAGAACAATTCCTTCTGTCGTGTATCCCCGATTGATGCAGCCTCAGATACTATGCTTCAGTTATCGATTTTAGTATTGAGCGAAAGGTTACGTCTATGTGTTCTATATTACAGGTCAATCTACTTCCTAGTAATGTAATCCTAGTAATGTAATATAGTACCAATAGGCGGCATAGGGGAAGAAGCACTACATCTAGCAATCGACAACACGAAAGCTTTGTTAAAAATTACCTACCTATTACCCTTTCTTATTCTTATCTGGATTGGGACAAAAAAAATGGTTGGGACAACGAACATCCATCTCGTTCGTACATTGGATACCCATATAACCATCGAAGACTGTTGAAGTGACTATTTCCTGGAAATTAGGAAGCGTTGAGGACAAATGAATTGTTGGAGTTATCCTTTATGTTTATTACCAAGGCGTTTGATATTAGTAAAAGCTCTTGCGCAAGAAGGTTGGCTAGAGATTTTTTGTAAAAACACTAGCTCCGCTCAGTTCATAATGAGAATATTTCAAACCCCTTTGATTCCATGTATTTTTTATTTATTCTATTCCCATTATGCATATTAAGGGAGGAGCCGTATGAGATGAAAATTTCACGTACGGTTCTGGAACGGAGATTCTTTGAATCGAATGACGACCGTAACGGATGTCGGCTCAATCCGAAGGAAATTATGCGGAAGCTTTACAGAATTATTATGAAGCTATGCGACTAGAAATCGATCCCTACGATCGAAGTTATATACTCTATAATATAGGCCTTATCCACACAAGTAATGGAGAACATACGAAAGCTTTAGAATATTATTTTAGGGCACTAGAACGAAACCCATTCTTACCACAAGCTTTTAATAATATGGCAGTGATCTGTCATTACGTGCGACTATCTCCACTATAGAAAGAAAAAAGAATACCAAATCCGCTAGTAAATACTAAAAAAAAAATAGGCTCGCTACATATGCATCGTCCAAAACAACGATTTTTATGAGCTGTAGCAAAGAAAGAAACTTCATAGAAGTCAAAATATGAAGAAATAAGATATGCCTATATACTTTTTTCTACGTCTATGGATAAAAAAATCTAATTGATAGAAAGAAAGCACCGTAAAGATTAATTAATGAGGTTTTTTGCCAATACATTAATAAAAGAGCTGCTTACTTATGCCTATATATAAGAATAAGATAGAAAAAAGTTAGGAATTAACTTATGTAATAGAGTCGATCCACTAAGGTATTGAGCGGCGGTGTAGGATCAGATCCCAAAGATAGTAAGTCTTTTCTTTCTTACTTATGGAAAGCCTTTTTCAAAGATTCTATATAAATTTCGATATGACAATAAATCCAGATATGAAACCGAGATAGTTACCTTGCGGAAAATACTAACGATAGGAGTAAATACCTATCCTATGCCTTATTTTTCTGCAGGTGGGAGAAAAGATAAAACTGATTATTAATCAATATGAAAGTTTGAAACTCATGCGATTAACTTCTTTTGGTTACCCCGAATAGTGGGATAGATCTATAAGAAATCTCATTCAGTTTGAAAGGTAAAAAGGATACCAAAAGAATTGACTGAGGAGCCGTATGAGGTAGGAAACTCTCAAGTACGGTTCTAAGGGAAGGAATTGACCTACCTATTCCGACCGAGGAGAACAGGCCATTCGACAGGGAGATTCTGAAATTGCGGAGGCTTGGTTTGATCAAGCCGCCGAGTATTGGAAACAGGCTATAACGCTTACTCCTGGGAATTATATTGAAGCGCATAATTGGTTGAAGATCACGGGGCGTTTCGAATAAAAGAATAAAATGTTTTTATTTTTTAGTTGTTAGAATTCATCTTGGGCCATTAGTAAAAGAAAATGGAATCATTCTTCTGGTAAGAACCAACCAAAGAATTTCATTATATCCCTTCTCAAATCATTCTAGTTTGTCTGGCATTTCGTAGGGATAAAGAATATACAGTACAGATACAGTAGAGAATAGATTTATTTTTTTTTTTATTTTTTAATTAAGCAAATTCTATTATCTATTAAAACAAATAAAATCAAATATATTTTAATAATAATTGAAAATAAATAAATATTTCGAAATCGAAAATTCAAAAAAAAAAATAATGAAATATAAAAAAAAGAATAATAAAATAGAAATATTCTATTTCTATATATATATTATTTTATTCGAATAATTTTATATTCGAATATAAAAAAACCTTCGAATGACTAAATACTGGCGAATGACTAAATACCGGGATGGTTCTTAGTAGTGGTTAACGACTGTTCATGCGATTTGTAATATTTAGAATCTATAGTAATTAATATTTTCTATGTAAAATATTAGGTAGCTCCATCTAATACCTTCTAATTGAGATAGGAATAGCCTAAACTGCACAAAAAAATAGTTTTTACGTTAATCCAAAAACCAGAAAGGGTTTAGAATATTTGAAAAAG